TAAATTCAAGCGATCTTTTCGTAGGCGTTTGCCCCCGATTCAATCGGGGGATCGAATTGATTATAGAAACATGAGTTTAATTAGTCGATTTATTAGTGAACAAGGAAAAATATTATCAAGACGTGTGAATAGATTGACCTTGAAACAACAACGATTAATTACTCTTGCTATAAAACAAGCTCGTATTTTATCTTTGTTACCTTTTCTCAATAATGAGAAACAATTTGAAAGAACCGAGTCGACCGCTAGAACTACTGGTTTTAAAGCCCGAAATAAATAGGCTTACTTTTTCTTCACTTGAATCATAATTACAAGAATCTAGATTTGAGTGAATCTAGATTTGAGTATCGTGTCCTAAGAAAAAAATGAATCGGAAAAAAAGAAATCTGTTTTTATTGAATTGAACGTGTTCATTCATTTTGACTACTTTAGTATATTTTCTCATACTAATTTCTACTCTACCTTCCCGGAGTTCATTCTCCGGGTAACTCCATTTAAATTATTCTGGTGGATTCTTTCCAATCTACTTCCTTTATGATTTCGTTCGAAATCATATAAAGACAATTCCTATTTGATATAGCTATTTGTGCAAGTATTTTACGGTTAAGAAGCAACTGTCTCTTGTACAGATCGTGTATTAATCTACTATAACTATAGGATACTCCCCTTTCGCGAATTACTGCGTTTATCCTAGTGATCCACAAACGACGAAAATCTCTCTTTTTCCTATCCCTATCCCGATGAGCCGAAACTAAAGCTCTTATTTTCTGTTGAGTAATAGTTCTAGTAAGCCTTGAATGAGCCCCTCGAAAGCTTGATGCAAATAAACGAATTTTTGTTCTACGTCTCCGAGCTATATATCCCCGTTTAATTCTGGTCATTGAATAAATGAAACTTTGACGAATAACTAATTGATTGCCTTTCTTTCAGTTATTCTTTTCCCCCTTCCTAGTCTATTAATAACAAAACGGATTTTTCCAATGTATAAAATCAAAATTCCAATGGCTTTGGCTACTCTAACCTTCCCGACCACGATTTTTTTTTAGGTATTTCACTGCGAAATAAGACAGAACTAAGAAATTGTATTTTCCTAGGTATCAAAAATATAGTAAATAAAAGAAATAAAAAAAGAAATAGTGGGTTCCTTCGTTTCTATGGTTACTTCTTAAACGGTGAGGTCTTCTCTATACACCGGAGCCTTTACTTTATACTTTAATTTAATATTTAATCAACTAATTGATGTTATTGGGAACTTGTATAGTTCACACGCTTTGGCTCTACCCATGAATTATCCAGTAATAGGTCTTTCACAATCAGATCTACCTATACAGTAACGGTATTTAATTATGAAAGTTTGCTGGGTAGCTGACCCTCTTAGTCCGTTCTTGCCAGATTGGGAGCCTACCTAATCTTTATGTTTTATGCTTTTTAAATAAGATTTCCTCCGCTTAATGGATAACCATTTGTTACCAATGGAGAATTTCTTATCATCTTAAATTCAGGTGATTGGATTTACACCAACGGAAACCATAAACTTCATACACAATAGAGGGATATGGTAGAGTTTTTTTTTTATAATGGATGGAGTTCCTTTTTCCATCCTATCCCATTCACCGGTACTGATCATTGATACTGTAAAAGTAGTTTTCTTGCTTTTTGTGCCAGCTCATGATCTAAACGAGTCGCACATACACCCTAGTACATGTTCCTCGACGCTGAGGGCACCCCCGAAGAGCGGGGGATTTCGTGACATTTCTGATTGGCTGTCTTGTATTTCTAATAAGTTGTTTAATAGTTGGCATGTTGAATCGTATACATAATATGATGGGTTGGTTTAGATTGATCCTAACCGAATGATGGTGAATTACTTCTATTTAATAGAATATTCAATTCGAAGATAAAATATCAAATCACAGATTTGCGTGAAATCCATGTTCTTTTCCTTGAACCGCTACAAAATCAACAATTCCATAAGCTTGGGCTTCTGTTGCTGACATAAAAATATCTCTTTCCATATCTTCGTGTATAACCCACACGGGTTGGCCCGTTTTTTCTGCATAAACCCTTGTGAGGGTTTCACGCAGTTTCGCCATTTCTATCGCTTCCAGGACAAATTCGCCTACTTGTGCCATATAAAAACCACTATAAGGTTCATGTATCATTACCCTGATGATATAACAAAATAAAAGCTTCCCCTATCTCGCATGATAAAGCAAAGAGAAAAGAAAGATAAAGAATAGAAAAAAGATAGAATTGAACAACCGTACAGGCATCTTTTGTGCATACGGCTCTACAAGAAAATTGACCCCCATTGAAGAAAGAGAAAAATAGAATCTATCAGACTCAGATGGGTAAATAATCAAATTGCCATCCTTCCTTTCGGAGGAATTCAAAAATACTATGATGGCTCCGTTGCTTTATATGTTTATTTTTTCTTTTTTTTGTCTGTGATTCAGCAATCCCAAAGTTTCTTTTTAATCCGATCAAATAAGGAAAAATT